ATGAGTTGGCTTCCAGTCTATAACTGTTGACTTTTTATGATAGGCCTTTTAGGCATATTTCTTTGAAAGCTTTGAGGTGTTTTAGTTCTTTTGTTGTTGACATTAGCAGCTGTGGTTGGTTTGATTAAGGAGGTAGCGTTGGTGCGTAATCATTATGGTTTTGGGTTTTGACTCTTTATCCTTAGGGAGGTAATTATATTTGCTACCCTCTTTGTTATCGTGTGTTGAACTACGGACCTGCAGATTGCGCCTATTTCAGAAGGGCTCGAGCTCCCTTTATTGGGGTCCTGCATTTTGTTAGGATCCTCTGTTACTGCTACTGCTTACCATCACTCACGGGGGTTACAGGGTAGCAGGTTGTATGTGTGACTTACTGTGGTCTTAGGTTTAAGTTTTGTTCTCCTACAGTTAAGGGAGCTCTACGATTGTGAGTGTGACATACTGGGGGGGGTTTATCATGCAGTTAGGTTTTCTACTGTAGGTTTACATTTTTTACATGTGTTCATTGGTGTGGTAGTTTTTTTGCTCCTTTTGTGGATCGGAGCAAAAAGAATAAACCCTCATCTCTCTAATTTAGCAGTCTGGTATTGGCATTTTGTAGACTACATTTGAGTCTTTGTCTTTGTATTTATTTATCTTCTTTAGGTAAATCGGTTTTACGCTTTCTTGTGTAGGTTAATTTTAAACTATTAGCTTGTGGTGCTGAGGATTCGTTTGATGCAGGAAATGGTGTCAGTGGTTCGTAGTAATGTCGTGGATTTACCTAGCAAAATTTCTTTAAGTTATTTGTGGTGTGGGGGCTTCATGATTAGTTCTTTCTTGGTTCTTCAGGTGGTTTCTGGGGTTATTTTGTCTTTCCTCTATGTGGCGGACTCTTTCTTGAGGTTTGGCTGTGTAGTGGAGTTTACGAATGAGAGGTTATTTGTTTGAATGGTGCGTTACATGCATATTTGGGGGGTAAGGTTTATTTTTATTTTATTCTTGGTTCATATGGGACGGGCCATTTATTATTCTAGATATAGAAAGTTGGGTGTTTGGAATGTGGGGTTTATTCTGTATCTTCTTATGATGGCGGAGGCATTTTTGGGTTATATTCTCCCTTGGCATCAAATGTCTTATTGGGCAGCTACTGTTCTTACCTCTATAATTACTAGCCTTCCTCTTGTGGGGGAAAGTTTGTATAAGTTTATTGTGGGGGGGTTTTCGGTAACTAACGTTACTTTGGTCCGTGTGTTTTCTGCTCATGTGTGTCTGGCTTTTGTTATTTTAGGGCTTAGGGTAGTGCATTTATTTTATCTACATAAGAGAGGGTCTAATAATCCCCTTTTTGTGAGAGGGGGGTATACTGACGTGGTATTGTTTCATAGTTACTTCACTAATAAGGACGGGTTTATATTAATGTTTCTTCTTGCGACTCTTAGAGGGTTGATGCTTATTTGCCCCGACTTAGTCTTAGACGTAGAAAGTTATATTCAAGCTGACCCTCTAGTGACTCCTGTTTCAATTAAGCCGGAGTGGTACTTTTTGGCCTTTTATGCTATGCTGCGGTCTATTGAGTCGAAGGTAGGGGGCCTCGTGTTGGTGCTGGTTTTCTTGTTTCTTCTTTGGCTGCCCACTTTTAACACTTCTTGCGCCTATTGCGTGAAGCGGCAAATTGTGTTTTGGGCTATGGCTTCTTTTTATTTTAGTCTTAGCTATTTGGGGGCTTGCCACCCAGAGTTTCCGTTTGTTGAGATCAGTAAGTTTGACAGGCTCTGCTTGATTGTTTTTCTAGGGTTGTTTAAGGGCCTTTGGAGGGTCCCTTATTCTGGAGGGTTCCCTCGGTGGAGGGCTTAGAGTAAGTTTCTCGAATGTTTGGTGTGATCTTAAGTTTGGGGGTGGGGATCGTATTGTGTAGCTTTGTTCTTTCTTTGACGCGTCTGCTTAATTGTTTAATTGTGGTGGAAAACTTTAACGTTCTCTTGCTAGTCTCCTGTCTATTGAGGCAGTCAGAGGAGTTTCGTATGCTGTTTATAGCTTTGATGGTGATTTTCACTGTGGAGGTGGTCCTGGGCTTAGTTGTTTTAACTCGGTTGTGAGATTCAAGTGATTTGATAGGAATAGTTGGATGATAGGAGGAGTCGTGTACTTTTTTTTGTTCCCTCTTTTAGCTATTTTTGGTTTAGGGTTTGGGGTTTACCCCGGAAACACTTCTTTACTATTTGGTAAATTTTTCTTATTTGACTCTGTTAGGTTTTATCTAATTCTTTTGTCTTTTATGTTGTGGTGCAGCTTGCTTTTCTTTCCACTTCGTATGTCTAACACAACGCGTTTTATGATTTTTTTAAGTGTCTCTAGTGCCTTGCTAAGGTACTGTTGTGTTAACGCTTTAGGGTTTTGAGTATTTTATGAGATGTCTATTTTACCTCTTCTTTATCTTTTAATTAGGGAGTCGCCTTATTCAGAGCGTTATGTGGCTTCTTGGTACTTGCTAGGTTATGTGTTTTTTACCAGTCTCCCCATGGTTATGTGTTTGTTTTATGCGAGTAGCGTGTTTGGGAGGTATGTTGTAACCTCTTGGAGAAGCTCTGTGGTTTGTTGGCCAGGTGTTTTCTTTTTGTTGGTTGTTATTTTTATAACTAAGGTCCCTCTTCCACCGTTTCATGTTTGACTCCCTATCGTACATGCAGAAGCAAGGAGGCCTGTTTCTGTTTGTTTAAGGGGGTATATCATGAAGCTCGGGGTCTTGGGGGTATGCCGTTTTTGTAGTTTGGTTTCTTCCGGAAGGTATTTTCCTAAATTTTATATGGTTATGTGCTTTTTATTGGGGGTTCTTTTTTTTTGTTCCTCCTGTATGGAGCTAGATGGTAAGCGTTGGTTGGCGTTTTTGAGGTTGAGTCATATATTGATCTCTTGCCTCTGCCTTTCAGTCTGTGCTTTTGAAGGGGTAGGAATGTCTTTTTTGTTTAGGTTGGGACATGGGTTTTCTGCAGGGGGCAGCTTTCTTTTATTGTGGCTGCTGTATGAGGTGACAGGGTCTCGTAAATGGTTGGTTTTGAGACAGGGGCTTTCTGGGGGGTTTGTGTCTCGTTTTATTTACTGTCTTTGTCTTTGCACAGTGGCTTCTCTGCCCCCTACAGTTCAATTTTTTTGTGAGGTGTTGGTGCTATCTGAGGCCTGATCAGTGAGGAGATGTTTATTGGGTGTTTTGGGGGGGTACCTATTTTTTGGGGGCCTTATCCCTCTTTTAGTAGTTGGGTTTTCTTTAACGCGTCCTTATAGTTTGGGGTTTAGTGGGAGACCCATTTTTAGTGCCTGATTTGGGACGATTCTTTTAGTCTTTTGGGGCTTTGTTATGTTTCTCGTTGTGTAGGTTGCAGCTTGGTGTTTTAGCATACTATGGTTTGGTCGTAGAGGGGATTTGTTGTTAGCTGCATGTTTCTGTCTAGCTTAAAGAAAGCACTAGTTTGAAGAGCTGGGGATACTTATACGGTGGCAGGAGGGAGAAGTAAGTTAAGGCTTAAACTACGTGATTCATGCTTACGAAATATGTACCACATCTTCTCTTATGTTTGTTTATCGTTTTTCGATGCTTTACCATTATGTTGCTTCTTGAGTGACCGGAGGTTTAAGTAGGAACCTCTATCGTTTGGTGTTATTTTCTGTTTTTCTTTGTTTTTTGGGCCTCCGCCTTCCTTATTTATTTGGATTAGTGTGGTTTGGCTTGTTTATCCTTTCCTTTGTGTTTCCTCTGTTTCTCTCTTTATTCTTTTCTCGTGTTTTTGATAAGGGTCCTTATAGCTTTTTTTCTGGTCTTTTGCCCGTTGGGACTCCTTTATGGATAGCTCCTTTTGTCTGTCTTGTAGAAGGGTTAAGTTATATAGTTCGCCCTTTTGTTCTTATGCTTCGCCCTTTTGTTAATCTTTCTATGGGGGCCTTTGGAGGGCACGCTTTAGGAAGTTTATTTTTTAGGAGGGGTGTCTTTTTGATTCTTTTGTTTGTCTTCTTCTTTTATGAGATCTTTGTGGCTGTGGTGCATTGGTTTATTGTTTGTAATATACTTTCTTTTTCAGAGGAGCACTAGGTTGTCGCAATGTGAGGGTATGTGGTTTCTTTTATAAGTCTTTTTAGGTTGGCCGTTTTTTCCTTTTGTTTATTTTTGACAGATAATATTTCTTTTTTTTGGCTGTTTTTAGAGCTGGGGACGCTTTCTTTAGTGCCTTCTTTTTTTTTGAATTCGGGGGACGCTTCTTTAAGGAGTCTTTTTAGTTATTTAGTTGCTTCCGCTTTAGCTTCTGCTTTATTTTTATGTGGGGCGTTAGTGGAGGGGTTTATTTTTTTTCTTATGCTTGGCCTTCTTTTGAAGTTTGGGGTTTTCCCCTTGTATGGATGAGTCTATTCTGTTGTTTTAGGTTCCAATTGGTTTGTGGTCTGAGGTCTCTCTACACTGCTGAAGAGGCCGTTTTTTTTGTTTTCTCTCTTATTGGGGGGGGAGTATATAATGTTATGCAGCTTCTTAGGGGGTTTAACCTTTATTTCTTTGGCTGTGCTCTTTTGGGTGTTTAGGTTTAGTTGGCTACACTGTTGGTGCCATATGATGCTTTCGTCTAGGGCGGCGTTGGTTGTAATGGGGCTTAGACAGGATACGTTACTGCTTGTTAGTCTTTTCGCTTTTTATATTTTTTGGTCCTCTCTTGTCATTATTTTCTTGAGTTATTTGTCGAGGAGAGAGACCTGACAGGGTAACGGGTTTTACTTTTGATTTATTTTTTTGTTAATCTCTTTGCCTTGTTCTTTGTCTATTTTTTATAAGCTCCTTAGAGGGTTTTGTATTTATTCTTGTTTTTTAGTTGTGTTTTGTTCTTGAGTTATTTATAGGGTCTCAGAGCAGTTCTTTATGATAAAGTATATGGTGGGTTTGAGCTCCCCGCGGGCGCAGTTTGATTGTTATGCGGGTTTATAAAAGTGTTTGGTTTGAGGGTAAGGTAGTTTATATAAAATGCCTATTTTACACGTAGGAGAAAGAATGCTTCTTATTATGAGGGAGGAACGGTATAGTTTAAATTTTTAAGATGTCTGCTCTGCAAGCAGTCGGTGAGGTTTCTACCGTTAGAGAGGGGCTGCCTTTAGTTTATTTTTAGAATGGGAGCTTGTCGTGCTTCAGGAGGATTTTTCAAGGCGGGATGTTTGTGAGGGTGTTGAACGGTCTTTATTTGTTTTTGAGAGGATTTTTAGCCTTCTTGATTATTATGCTTTTTGTGGCTTTCTTTATATTGGGGGAGCGTAAGACATGGGGTTATATGCAGATCCGCAAGGGCCCTAACAAGGTTGGGATCCTAGGCTTGTTACAGAGGTTTGCGGATTTGACTAAGTTGATAACGAAGTACAAGGTTTCTCTTTTTCAGGGGCGTAGCTGGTTGTCTTGGAGAGGGGTTTATTTGTTAGTGTTTCTTTCAAGGGGGTATTGTGTCCTTTTTGGGTTTAGAGAAGCCACGCAGGGTGGCAAATTTACTTCTCTTTGGTTTTTAATTTTAACTAGAATGACGGGGTATAGTTTGTTAATGGTAGGTTGGGGGAGATATAATAAGTACGCTTTAACTAGTTGTATTCGTTCGGCTTTTAGATCTGTCAGGTTTGAAGCTTGTTTTATGTGTGTTGTTATTATGTGTGCCTTGATTTGTGGTGGATACTCTTTACAGAGGATGAGAAGCAATTCTTGGCTCTTTTTTTTGGTTGTTCCTCCTTGTTATGGCCTTTGATTGGTAGGTATTTTATGCGAGTGTAATCGAACCCCTTTGGACTATGCAGAGGCGGAAAGGGAGTTGGTTAGAGGTTTAAATACGGAGTATGCCAGGGTCCCCTTTACTTGCTTGTTTGCTTGCGAGTATTTGATAATGTTTATTTTTTCTTGACTTTCTGCTGTATTTTTCTACGGAGGTAGGTTGGTTCTAGGGATGACTCTTTTTCATGTTCTTTTTTTTATTTGATCTCGTGCTACATTACCACGTATTCGTTTTGATTTTTTTATTCGTTTTATGTGAATGTGGGCTATTTTAGTTTTGGTGTTTACTTTCTTTCTTTTTTTGCTTTAGGTTTTGTTTTGCACGTGTAGATTAAGTTTATTTAAATCGTAAGGCTGTTAACTTTAAGATGTGTTTCCACGGGCGCAGCTGGTAGTCTATATTAGGATATATGCTTTGGGGGCATGGGGACAGTTTATATTGTCGGCTGATGCTGATAGGGCTGCTTAGCAGGCCACTGTGATATAGTGGTAGTAAGAGTTTTCTTCGTCAGTACCTGGGGGTAGCTTAATTTATTTAAAGCTTTGGTTTCTTATTCCTAGGATGTTTTTGGACCCCCCAGAGGTATGTTTTTGTTTATCTCTTGTATCTTGATTTTTTTAGTAGTCTTTGTTCTTGCTGCTGCGTTTCATTCCTTTTTTTGGAATTTTGACTGATGTCTTAAAGGCTCCAGAATTCGTTCTTGGGTAAGCTCTTTTGAGTGTGGCTTTGTGTCACAACCTTTGACAGAGTGTTACTTTAGTAGTACTTATTTTGTTCTGTTAGTCTTTTTTGTGGTGTTTGACTTGGAGGTATCCCTACTTTTGAACCTCCCCCTGCAGGGGATTCTTTATAAGAAATTCAGGTACTATCTGCTTTTTTTGTGTTTTCTCGCTCTGGGTTTCGGTTTGGAAGTTAGTAAGGGCTATGTGGAGTGGGAATATTAGTTGGGGGGCTTAGACACAGTCGCTGCTAACGACTGTTTGAATGATGTAAGTTATTCGGCCCTCTTTAACAATCTAAGTTATTTTAAGACTATCTGTCTTCAAAACAGAAAGAGGTTTTACCGTTTGTTGACTACTATGAATATGTTTACTTGACTTTTTACGCTAGATCATAAGCGTGTTGGTTTGATTTATATGATTTTGGGCATTTGAGGAGGGTTTGTTGGCCTTGCTTTAAGTATGCTTATTCGGATTAATTATCTAGACCCCTATTTCAATATTATTTCTGCGGAGGTTTATAATTATGTGATTACTAGCCATGGTATTGCAATGATTTTCTTTTTCTTAATGCCTGTTTTGATAGGAGGGTTTGGTAACTATCTTCTACCCCTTTTGTTAGGCATTGTGGATCTTAAATTTCCTCGTTTAAATGCTTTAAGCGCCTGGTTGATGCTTCCTTCCTCCGTTTGTATGGCTATTAGGATGATAGGAGGCAGGGGCGTAGGTTGGACTTTTTACCCCCCATTATCCGGAGGTGATTATTCTGGTTGGGGGACGGACTTTTTAATGTTTTCATTACATATGGCTGGTGTTTCCAGCCTTTTAGGGTCTTTGAACTTTATTGCTACTATCTGCCATGCTTTGGACAGTCAGACTGTGGGCCGCTGCTCCATTATTGTTTGGGCTTATTTATTTACTTCTGTCTTACTTTTGTTATCCTTACCTGTTTTAGCTGCGGCGATTACTATGCTTCTTTTTGATCGAAGGTTTAGTTCTACTTTTTTTGACCCCTTAGGGGGGGGAGACCCCGTATTGTTTCAGCATTTGTTTTGATTTTTTGGTCACCCAGAAGTTTATGTTTTAATTCTTCCGGGATTTGGGGTGATTAGTCATATTTGTATGACGATTTCTAATAACGATTCTCTCTTTGGGTATTATGGATTAGTTTCTGCGATGGCTGCTATACTTTGTTTGGGTAGTGTTGTTTGGGGGCATCATATGTTTATGGTAGGTATGGATTTAAAGTCTACTATTTTTTTTAGCTCTGTCACTATGGTGATTGGTATCCCGACGGGGATTAAGGTGTTTTCTTGGCTTTATATGTTGGCCGCTGCTCGTAGGAAGTTAGGGGAACCTATAGTGTGGTGGATACTAGGCTTCATATTCTTGTTCACTGTTGGGGGAGTAACGGGTATAGTGTTGTCAGCTTCTATACTGGACACCTTGATGCACGATACTTGGTTTGTAGTTGCGCATTTTCATTATGTTCTTTCTTTAGGTTCCTTTAGTACGGTAGTTATCTCTTTTATATGATGATGGCCTGTACTGAGGGGCTATAGATTGAATCGTAGACTTATTTGAGGCCACCTAGTAAGGTCTATGGTGGGGTTTAACCTGTGTTTCTTCCCCATGCATTTTATGGGGGTTTATGGTTTACCACGTCGGGTTTGTTGTTATGAGCCTTCTTTTTATTGACTTAATGCTGTAGCCACTACAGGGGGGCTTATCTCTGTTATGAGAGGGTTCACGTTGTTGTTTATATTGTGTGAATCTGTATTGGTTGGAGACCGTGTTATGGGTTTGTGAGGGAGGAGTAGGACGTTGCTTAACTGTGTTACTTTACCGGTTCCTCATCACACTACGTATATCAGTAATCCTTCGTTATGACGTCATTTATAGATAGGGTAGTTTAGTATAAGAATCCTGCTTTTGTAATGCAGGGGTGCCTCTGGCCCCTTTCAAAGCTTATGGGCTTTTATAATATAGGTTGGTTTTGTGCCTACCTTTTGCATCATGATTCTTTGATGGTTTGTGCAGAAGGCACTTTCTCGAAAGGGGGCGATCTTGTGCGGGCTTGCTTAGTGCTTAGTCTCTAACAGGTAGTTTTGACTAAAGGCCGCGCATGCTGTGATAAATTAATCGGGCCTCCGGATAGCTAGGTTGCAGACAAAAATTTCAAGTTATATCTTCTGTTCTGAGATGGGAGACGGCCCAGAAACATAATAGCTTTTTTCTTTTTTAGGTTAAGGGTCCCTGGTTTAATGCCCGTGTTACTACGGAAAGTTTATTGTGTTATTGTTTTGGGAGGAGTCGTCTGATTATAATTTTTAGTGTGAGTATGAAGGAATAAGTAATGTTAAATGCTCTCTTTTTTTCTCGATCCCTTTCGGTCTGTTTATTAAAAACATTTCCATTTGTTAATTTAAATGGTAGTGCCTGCCCAGTGTTCTTGGATAAATGGCCGCAGTATCTTGACTGTGCGAAGGTAGCATAATTAATTGCCTCATAATTGGAGGATTGTTTGAAAGGTTTGACCAGACGGTGTAAATTAGATGGGGGGCGTAATTGAAATTAATTCACAGGTGCAGAATCCTGTGTTGCTTAATTAGACGGAAAGACCCCGAGAGCTTTGTTATTCTTTATTTGGGGCAAAGGCAGATATTTCATTTGTTTTTTGATCCTTTTGGTGTAAAGGTTAAAGTTACCTCGGGGATAACTAGGTAAGAGACAAAGAGAGACCTTATTGATTTGTCTGTTTGCCATCTCGATGTTGACTTGAGGCTAGTTTGCAGGTGTAGCCGTTTGCAAAGGAGGTCTGTTCGACCTGAGAGCCTTTCATGAGTTGAGTTAAGACCGGTGTAAGCCAGGTCGGTTCTTATCTGTTGGTGTTGGGGGTTAGTACGAAAGGATTGCTCGCAATTTTCTTGGGCACGTCGTTTATACGGTTCACTCTGCAAAGGTGAAGTTTGGCTTTAGCCCGTGTCCTATTTATTTAATTCTGGTTATGGGAGGTCAGGAGGTAGTACCACATAGGAAGCTTCTTTTTTGGTTGGAAGGGGATATCCTTTCTGTGCTTAGTGGTTAGATCTTGTTGTTAAAGAAATTTAGAGCAGGCTACCCCTGAAAGTGGTTTATTCACAGTGCCAGCAGCCGCGGTTAATCTGTAGCTTTTACCTTCCACTTGGTTAAAATGGTTTTCTAAGTAAATAAGAAACAGAGAGTAGAATGATTCTTTCTTTTGTGATAAGCTTAGAGGTACGAGAAGGAGCTTTTGGGATAAGGATTAGAGACCCTTGTACCTGCTTTGAGATTTTATATCCTTGGTTATCAACTAAAAGAATTTGGCAGCTGGTCAAGTTCGTCCGGGGGAGTGTGTACCGTAAGAGATAGTCCGCTTATGATTTTACCAACTTAATTTTGTTAGTGTATATCCGGTTTAATACCTTTAGTTAGTGCTTATGGGTGTTATATAATATTTAATCCAGGTCGATGTGCTGCTTATATGTTGGTGGGTTTATGCACTACTGTTACAAAACGTTGTTTCTGAAAGGAGGCAAAGTATTTAGGACTCGGAAGTAGGCGTGAGGGAGACTGTCATGTCGAAAGAGATAAGACTGGGGTACATACCGCCCGTCACCCAGGGTGTCAACTGTGGTAAGTCGTAACATGGTAACAGTGGGGGAACCGATTGTTAGTTGGCCCTAGAGGCTAATGCTTCTTTATACTCCTTTGTATGTGGACATGCTTTATTTAGTTTTTGCTGTCTGTGTTTTTATCCCTGTTTGGGTTGTTACTATTTTAGTTTGGGGAATTGGTCGGGATACTACGCAGGGTATCGTCCCTCTTGAAAATGAGGATGATATCCCTGAGTTTTTTTGGACTATTGCTCCTTCTTGAACGGTCTTGATATTTTGTTATTTGAATTTAGGCTGTTTGGTTTTTGATGCTCGCTTTGATGTGAGAGAGGCTATTAAGATTGTGGGGCGTCAGTGATATTGAAGCTACGAGACTTCCGATAGAGGGGGGCAGTATGACTCTGTGATGGGCGATTTCTTAGAGGGGGTGGATAAGCCCCTTCGTGTCTATAAGTCCACTTGTTATCAGTTGTTAGCTACGTCTAGGGATGTGATTCATTCTTTTGCTTTGCCAGACTATAATTTAAAGGTGGATGCTATTCCCGGGCGGCTTAATCAAACTTTTCTTGCCCTCCACCGCGTTGGTGTTTTTGTGGGTTATTGTAGGGAGCTTTGTGGCGCTGGGCATGCTTACATGCCTATCGTAATTGAGTGTGGGATGCGCCCCAAGCTATAATTTGACGTGTTAAGGGGGTTGATGGGACTGTATTTCGCTACGTTGGTCTCTTTTGCTTTTGTTTCCCACCCTGTGGTTTATTGTGCCTTTCTTGTTTTGAGCGCTCTTTCTGCAGGGGGCGTAGTGTATAGCTTAATGGGGTTTTCGTGGTATGTGGCTTTATTTTGCTTGGTATACATAGGGGGGGTTTATGTTTTATTTATTTTTGTTTCAGTTCACAACCCAAATTCTTTCCCGGGTTTAGGGGGTACTTTTCTTTTTTTCTTCCTCTCTTGGTTGCTGTTTTCTACTTTGTTTTATTTAACGGGCGGGTGCCTCCCCGGGTTTGTAGAGGGGAGTCATTATCTATGTTCTAGCTATGAGGGTTTTAGGTATTGTTTGTTTTGTTTGATATTGATGGGGGGTTTCGTCTGTGTGAGGGTTGTTGTGGGAGATAAGGGTTCTTTTTTCCGTTAGTTTTGACTGACTTAGTATATAGATTACGTGAGATTGTAAATCTCGAAGGGGGTGACACCAGTCAGGAATTGTGGGGCTTAGGGGTGCCAGACAATATGGGGTTGATTTAGGATTAATTTATGGCTTTTGCCCCCCTAAAGCAGGTGGGATTGTGTATCACATTTGATTTGAAGTCATTTGTATCTCTATTGTTAGGGACACCTGCTTAAGAGAAAGAACACAGGTGCCAGATGATATGGGTTGGTTTTAAGCGTCAAATATGGGGTTTCCCTCTGTGTATCTGACAACCTATTTTAGGCGTTGTGTTACGGCCACAACTGCGGGGTTTACCCTGTCAGCGATGTCCTTTTTGGTTAGTATCTTAAATTACTTTTGATGGTCCTCCGTGGTTGTTCTTGGGGGATTTTTTATTTGTTGGGTGATGGGGGAAGTTAGTTATGATGTAGCTTTTGGTCTTTTGGGTTATATCTGAAAGGAGGCTGTGAGGACTTTGACTATTGATTTCTTGACAAGGGGTGTCTTGTATATGCTTTTAATTTGTGGAGGTATTGCCTTTATTTATTGTTTCCATTATTTTGGGGGCGACGTAGAGTCTTCTTGGGCCTTGTTCCCTGTGATGTTAGGGTTTGTTGGGGTAATGGTGGCTCTTTGTTTTACTTCTTGTTCTTTGCTTACGTTGGTTTTTTGGGAGTACTTAGGTGTGGTCAGGTTCTTTTTAATTTTGTTTTATAGGAACAGAGATAGGTTTCGGGCGTCAGTGATTACTGCTTTTGCCTCTCGCTTTGGGGATGTTTGCTTGTTTATCTTAACTGTTTTGATCGCTAGCTGAAAGGGTGTGAGGGCAGGTGTCGTTTCTTTTTTGTTTGTATTAGTTGTTTGTACTAAGAGGGCCAGCTACCCCTTTACTTCTTGGTTGTTGGAAGCTATGCGGGCTCCAACTCCCGTGAGGAGGCTAGTACATTCTTCTACGCTAGTTGCTGCGGGCGCATGGTTTACTATTCGTTATGGGGAGGGGATACCTTCTACAGCGTATGTTGTTATTATGTTTTTGAGTTTAGCTACTATTCTTATTAGAGGTTGTTCTGCTGCTTTTTTCAGGGATCTCAAGAAGATCGTGGCTTTGTCCACTTGTAATAATATTTCTTGATGTTTATTTTTTTATTCTTGGGGCTTGCCCTATCTTTGCCTTGCTCAGTTGGTAACTCACGGTTTGTGTAAGTGTCTTCTTTTTATGTCGGTAGGGGATCTTATGGGGGCCTCGGGTGGAAGACAGAGAGCAGTGGGAGTTTATAGCCCGCGGTACAATCAGAGGCTACTTGCGGTGTTACAGAGGATCCTCGTATTATCCCTCAGTGGGATACCCTTTATGGGGGTGTTTTTTACGAAGCATGCCATTTTTTCAGATTTGGTACATTTCTTTGGGAGGGGATGTGGTTTGATAATCTTGTTTGGCTTTTTTTTGAGCCATGTTTATAGCCTTCGGTTGGTTATGCTTTTGTTGTCTGGACAAAGAGGGGTAAACCTAGGATTTTTTCGGAACTTTTATTTAATAACTTTTTTTTGCCTCTTTGGTAGTATGTTTTCTCTTTTTAGAGGGGAGGGGTCTGAAGAGGTTTGATGCATGTCTTTTGGTTTCAGGTTGTTCCTTTTTTTCTTACAAATTTTGGGAAGGGCGTTAGGAGTGTTTTTATTTTTGTATTTTTATCGTGTGCCCTCGTACGTGTGATTTTCTTCTTTATGGGGCAATGACTATATAGTTAGTGGGGTGTATCGCTGGTTTACTAAGAGGTTTCTTGTTAGGCTTCTTTCTTTTTATCGTTGGGAGACGGGGCTTCTTGGGGGGTTAAATAGGGGCTTTCTTCGTACAAGGGGGTATATTCAGTATATGGCCTCCCTTAAAAGGTTAGTCGGCCTTTTACTTTTTATTATGGTTGTTTGGTTTTTTTATTAAATTTGCAGGTCTGTTGTAAATTTTTAGCATAGCAGCTTTTCGTGCTGTTGGTGAGGAGTCTCGTCCTGTAAAATAAAATGTCGTGTGCATTAATAGTACAATTTAGTATTCTGCTTTTCCACAGCAGGGGTTCCTGAAAGAGGGTTAATGCAAAGTTTTCAGAGATCGGTCGTGGGCTATTAATCTCCCGGCAAATCTCTCTATTTTGACCGAGCTTAAAAATTCCTAAAAGGGGACCCCCTTTGCATTTTTAAATTCTCTTATTTTTAGCGTTGGTCACAAAAACAATTTTCATTTCATTTTTTGTGGGGGCCCTAAACCGCTCAAAATAAGAGAATTTAAAAATGCAAAGGGGGTCCCCTTTTAGGAATTTTTAAGCTCGGTCAAAATAGAGAGATTTGCCGGGAGATTAATAGCCCACGACCGATCTCTTAAAAAAACTTTTGTTGAGCTACCACTAAAAGTTTTAAACCCTGTTACAAAACCTTTATATATATATTATATATACTCTTATAGTTTTACAGTTAAGTATTTCTTAGGAAGGTTAAAGATTTGTATAGTGATTTATAGAGGAGTAAAGGCAATAGTTAATATATACTATAAGGATATTTACTTGATGATAGGGGGAGATTATACATATATTATATATACTCATTATAGTATATGGGATAGTGTGTTAACACTTCATAATAAGGGCCAATATATGGGTTTGACGCGAAAGAAATTATCTCTTTAATCAGAAGGGGGACGAAGGGGTTTCGTG